CCAAAGTTATATACAAATAACTGCCCCCCTTTTTTGTATTTCCTTAATCCTTAATTGAATTTCGTTTGATTAGAATAAAATTCCTTAAAAACCCCCACCCTTTTTAAAATATCCTGAACAGTTCCTGTAGGTTGAGCCCCTTTTTCAAGGAAATAGAGAATGGCGGGAACATTTAAATAAGTTTGATTCTTTATCGGATCATAAAAACCTAGTTTCTGAAGATCTTTTCCTTCTCTTCGAGATCGAACATCAATTGCAACGATTCGATAGACAACTCATTGAGATAGATGTAGATGAACAATACACCCCCCCTAGAAACGTATAGGAAGTTTTCTCCTCGTACGGCTCGAGAAAAAAAAAAAAGAATTGGATTTGAAGTTTTATCTATGGTATGGAATTCGAATAAATTCCATAAATGACAAAAGGTTCTATAAAATCATCAAATCAATTAGACTGGAGTTTAAGTCTGTTTTTTCTTCTTCTTTTATAAAAAAAACCATTCTTACTCATAACTCAAGTTAGATAACTCTCCAATAATTCAAAAGAGAATCTTTCGTTTATTGAGTGGTCTTTACCCCCTTTTTTGTTTGTCTCGGTTAAAATCTATTTGGATTCTTAAGTCTGGCCCAGTTAGTGAGACGATTAAAACGGTGTTTCCTTGTTCTGGGATCCTTTATCTTTGTTTTAAATCATTGGGTTTAGGCATTACTTCGGTCCTTCTTAATCCTTTCAAAATGGCAGCAACATACCCCTTTTTTTTATTTCCTTCTATCAAAGAATCCTACGGACAATAGATTCCCGCGTGATACACTTTGGATCGAAAGGGTTTGATTAATTCCAAGAAATTTTCCTTTTGAATTGGAAACTTGCTCGAATGGGATCCCTTCCATTTCTATATCGAAGATATATTCACGAAGTTGCTCCAATTTATTGATTTGCATTAACCCTAGATTCTTGTCCTGAGAAATGAATTAATACTTTCTACTCGAGCTCCATCGTGGACTATTTAGGTTACCAACGGATGTCGAAGCCAAGAGCACCCTCATTCCTATAGAAATTGAAAATGGTGGATATAAGAAAGAATCCACAATGGATCGTGTCCTTCAAGTCGCACGTTGCTTTCTACCACATCGTTTCAAACGAAGTTTTACCATAACATCCCTCTAATTTGGAACCAGTATGGAATTGATTCAATTATGGAATCATGAATAGTCATTGGTTTGTAGACATCGTAATCTATATCCCTTTGTTCTATAATGTTCTTTAGAATATAGAAGAGAGATTTTATATATAGCAATAGATCGGTAAATAAAGAATATAGCTACAAATCGGTAAAGAGGTTTCTGAATAAGTTTTAGCAAGTCCTCTTAATTTAATTTAAAATGAAAAAGAATTTCTATTTAATAATATAGTTAATAATAGATTAAAAGTTAGTAATAGATTAAAAGTTAGGGTTAAATATTTGTTAAATATTTTCATTTTTAAATTCAAAATCGAGGGGGTCAAAAACCTTTTTCACAAAAATAGAATAAATAGAATAGAAGGATACATATACGTTAAGCATTTCCTCATTTTTTTTATTTTGTTTAAGCTGTGTAGTTCAACAAGATTTCGCTAATCGAATCTTTCCATACATAATATAATATCCATACATAATAGAATAGAAAGTGAATAAAAGAGAATAAAAGATATAAAACATAAAAGACCCCCTTTTAAGTGTTACATAAATTTACAATTATTTATTAGGGCCAAACACGAAATACTTATTCAAAGAAAATACATCGGATTCGGATATATATATAATTACATATATAATTTTATAATTTTATTTTTGTTAATGCAATTCAGGCAGACACAGAAATTTTAATATCTTCGGTTAATGTATTCGCCCCCGGGGTACTACAGGACTAATGGGACATAAGAGAAAAAAATGGGAATTATGCTCGGGGATGCGGACTGGCTAGGTACAAATCCCAACAAGTCCAAATTAAGTTGCTCCTTTTTTTTTTATTTTAGTCTAACTCCTTAGGAGAATTAATCCTATCGGCTTTGAATGAATTTCATTAGTACCAAAATAGTTAGAATTAATAAATCTATATAAAAATTCCTAAAAATATAGTTTCTAGGATACGAAATAATAGATAGGATCCTTAAAATCCAAATATTGATAAATCCAAATATTGATAAAATAGAAAATCAATATGGGACGGAATGTTTTTCTAAATAACTAACTTCCCGAAACAAGATGGGATGGAGCATAGGATGAAAAGACCCCCTTTTTTAAAATTCCAACTCTGGGAACCGATGTTCCCAATTTACCTGGATCAGAAATAGAGTCAATTACATTTGCATGTCATTTGTACGCGATTCAATTCAGTTTGTGTAAAAAAGATATGATTCATGCATAAAAGATAAAAAAAAAAGAAAGAAATTCCAGCTAACATTCGACGTTACCCCATTCAACAAAATCTTTATTCTATTCTAAGATAATGAATATGCTCTGGGACGAAAGGATTCGAACCTTCGAATGGCGGGACCAAAACCCGTTGCCTTACCACTCGGCCACGCCCCATTTAGGTTTCTACTCGAAACTACTTTCGATACTACTAAACGATACTAAGAAAGTAACCATACTACTAAAGTATAATTATAAATTATAATTAGTAAAAAAAAAAATAGTACTATTTAATAGTAAATTATATTACAGTATTCGTTATTTGTCAACTCCAATCTAATTTATTCTATAGATATTTAGATTATTACTAGGATTTTTTTTTATTAATATAATTAATATAGAATTCTATATATTTATTAATATAGATTAATTATATGGATTAATATAGAATTATATAGAATTAAACTTAATTTATTGATCATTAGATATAATTCAATTAAGATATTGTATGAAAGTATGATTTCCTCTATTCTCTTTTGAGAATTGGAGGATTTTTGATTGGGTGAGTTCAAAAGAAAAGAAGGATTTTTTGTCTACCTAAATTTTCCCCTTTTTCCTTATATCATATCAATAATTCAATCAAAATGCAATTATCTCCAAGAACAAAATGTCTGTTATGCTTAATATCTTTAGTTTGATCTGTATCTGTCTTAATTCTGCCTTTTATTCAAGTAGTTTTTTCTTCGGAAAATTGCCCGAGGCCTACGCTTTTTTGAACCCAATCGTAGATGTTATGCCAGTCATACCCGTGTTCTTTTTTCTCTTAGCTTTTGTTTGGCAAGCTGCTGTAAGTTTTCGATAAGATCCTTAATCTAAAATATCTAAAATATCTAAAATCTAAATTATTTAATAAATTATTTAAATTGAAAAATTTCTTACAAATTTCCTAGATTTCCTCGAAAGTTCGTGATTTTTTCTAGAAAGAAACTCGGCTCTTGATATCCAAATAGGATATGTGGTAGAAAAATGGAGGATCTATTCTCTTTTTTTTTTAATTATCTTGGAGATTGTGTAATGCTTACTCTCAAACTCTTCGTTTACACAGTAGTGATATTTTTTGTTTCTCTCTTCATCTTTGGATTCCTATCTAATGATCCTGGACGTAATCCTGGGCGCGAAGAATAAGGGTTTTTCTTTTCTATTTTCTTCGGATTTTTTGTTTATATAAAAACAAACGATTTGCCAAATTTGAAAAAAAAAAAAATAAATAAATAAAGTCATCAAGGGAAGCGGAAAGAGAGGGATTCGAACCCTCGGTACGAATAACTCGTACAACGGATTAGCAATCCGCCGCTTTAGTCCACTCAGCCATCTCTCCTAATTGAAAATTGGGTTAGATTACACATAAAAAAAATGAAGAGTATTTCTTTCTCTATTATATAGATATGTGCCATTTTTATCAGTAATTTTTTTTTCGATAAATAAAGAATAAATAAGGAGAAGGGCTCGAAAGTGCCAACAATATAAAGAAAACCAAAAGCGACCCCTTCGTATTTTGTTCGAAAGACCCTTCTTATTGTTATTGACACGGCCTGGTCTGGTCAGTACCCAGCCGGGCCTCTTTTTGTTTTGTTCCAACTAATTATAGAAAAATAATGATAATTTTTCATTTATCTGATTTGAAAACAAAAATGCTTAGTATTTTTAGTATTTTATATATATATATTATAGTATTATATATTTATATAATTATATATTTATATATATAAATACAGTATTACAGTATTATATAAACTTTATTATATATATATTATAAAGTTAGTATTATATAAATATATTATAAATATAAAAATATAATAAATATAAATATATAAATATAAAATATATAAAAAAGGGAATAGGCAATATTCAAGCACGAACAAAAAAAGAAGAAGGACTATTTCCATCCGCGAAAACGAAAAAAAAAGAGGGTAAATACGCTAAATTTTTGGATTCTTTGATGATCCCATCTTATTATACCCATTTTCCGGTTCGACAAAAGGTCCAGTTGTATACAATAATCGAATTGTAGCGGGTATAGTTTAGTGGTAAAAGTGTGATTCGTTTTTTTAACCCTTTGATAGTTAAAGGGTCTTTGTTTTCGGTTTGATTCGTATTCCGACCAAAAACTTTATTTGAAAAAAGAAAAGGATTTAATCCTTTACCTCTCAATCACGGATTCGAGAAAAAATATACATTCTCGTGATTTGTATCCAAGGATCACTTAGAAAGTGACAAATTGGATTATGAAATTACGAAACATAATTTTGGAATTGGATTAATACTTCCAATTGAATCAGTATGAGTAAAGGATCCATGGATAAAGATAGCAAGTAGGTTTCTAATCGTAACTAAATCTTCAATTTTTGCTTTACAAATACAAAATTGAATAAAAATAGCTATTAAATGATGACTCTGGTTTACTAGAGGCATCGACCCGTTTTTTTAGCTCGGTGGAAACAAAATCCCTTTCCTCAGGACCGTCTCAAATAAAAATAGAGAACGAAGTAACTAGAAAGATTGTTAGAATTACTCTCTTCTAGAGGGATCATCTAGAAAGAAATAA